GTGTCGAAGACCAGGAAGGCAAAGAACTCCTCCTAGAATTTTTTGGCCCCCCCATTATTCTTTTCGTTATATTCCCCCTTTAGTCTAGTATCTAGTCGAATTTCGATTGGAAAAAAGTAAAATAGTCTTCTTTGCAATCCAAATCCAATATATATTCTAAATAATAATCTGGTACAAGTAATTCCAACCTTTTCGTAGATGTATAAGAAAAGTATAAACAAACAAAAAGACCCTTCTCATTATTTTTTTATTTATTGATCATCCAAAATTATCAAAGCATTGTCAATAAAAATTTTGTTATTGTTACAAGCTTGATGGTAATAAATCCACAAATCTAGAAATTCATTTCGGACAATTGAACCTTCTCGAACTGTTTCTTTTTAAGAACCAAAAAGATTTGTGCCAAAATAACAGATGCAAAGAAGAACAAAAGACCTTGTACGCGCAGTGGGTCTTGAAGTACTATTTCTGCGTCGCCCTGACCAAATCCACCCACATTAGGATTACTCGTTAATGGTTGATCAAGTTTGATAGATTCACCCTCTGAAACAAGAAGCTCGGGTCCTGGAGGGATAATATCAACCACTTCACGTCCATCCGAGGCATCCGCTATGTTTATTTCGTATCCGCCCTTTTCTTTTCGTACAATTTTCTTTACTATACCTGCTGCTGTGGCATTATAAACTGTATTATTACTCTTGCTCCCGTCAGGATAAATCTGACCCCTTCCCCTGTTACCACCTACATATATAGGATATTTTAAGAAGTGCACATCTTTCTTAGTGGCAGGGTCCGGGGAAAGAATAGGAAAGGTAATTTCACTATATTTTTGCCCAGGAACAGGACCTATCACAAGAATATTTTTTTTATTGGGGCGATAGCTCTGAAAAGAAAGATTTCCTATCTTTTCTTTCATCTCTGGAGAAATACGATCGGATGGGGCTAATTCAAATCCCTCAGGTAAAATAAGAACAGCCCCCACATTCAAACCCCCCTTTTTGCCATTCGCAAGAACTTGTTTTAATTGCATATCATAAGGAATTCGAACAACTGCTTCAAATACAGTATCCGGAAGGACCGTTTGTGGAACCTCAATATCCACGGGCTTATTAGCTAAATGGCAATTGGCACATACAATACGTCCAGTCGCTTCGCGTGGATTTTCATAACCTTTCTGTGCGAAAATGGGATATGCATTTGAAATGGATGACCAAGTGATTATATATATCACGAGTGATATCGAAATGGATCGAGTAATCTGTTCTTTTATCCAAGAAAAGGTATTTATAGTTTGCATGGTCCAACCATTGATTCCGAAAATTTCTACAATAAATTGGGTAGGTTGCTAGTCGAGTTCCCTATCCGCGATTCTGCTATTTATTTTAATTGAAAAATGAATTTAATAAAAAAATCTTATTTGAATATAGGAGGAACTCCCCGCCTTATACGGGTAGAAGGGAGTCAAATTTGTTTTGTAATGCTTTGATTATGTACAGAGTAACAAGCATTCAAATTCAAAATTCAAATTGGATTTATATCCGTATACTCTTTTTCATTCATTCAGTGAATGATAAATCACTACGAGCGGTGGGGATACACGATTTAAAGAACGGAAAATCCAATATTTTAAAATTGTATCTAGAATGACTGGAAAAGTGGAAACAAGACTCGCTATAATTTGATCGTTATGAACAAATCCTAAATCTTTGTAGATAGAGCTAATCAGTAGTTCCCAACCCTGGGGTGAATGAAATCCTATACATAAATCGGTTACTAAAAGAATCGAAAAAGCTTTTATTGTGTCGCTTAAGTTATATAGCGATTCCTGAACCCAAGAGTTAAGAAGACTAAGTTCTTTATTTCTAATAATAGAATAACCGCCTAGAATAAGGAAACAGATTAAATTGGTCGAGAATTGTAAAATCATATGGATACAATCCTCATTGTGCATCTTGATCAATTGAATCGTTTCATTGTGGATTCCTATACGAAGCTTTTGTAGATGTGTTTCCGGGTATTCCTTTATCATTTCATCCAACAAGCGTAGCTCCTCTAATTCGATGAATTTTTCGAGAAGATTTTTTTCTTGAATATCAGTCAAAAAAGTTTCAGATTGCTTAGTATTCCACCAATTAGTAACCCAAGATTCCAGACCTTTTTGAAATGATAGATAGATCCACCAGGGTAAAAATACTATAGATACAAGATATAGAAAAGGAATCCATTTTTTCTTTTTTTCCATTTTTTTTTTGATAAATTCTTAATGAACCCGCCGCGTATTCATCGAAAGGAATTCCTTTCGATGAATACGCGGCAGAGCCACTTCATTTTTCAATTAATGAATATTATTTGGATTTCAAGATGAAAGAACTCACTTTCTACCAAAATCAAAAATATTTCGAAAAATTTCACAAGTTAACCATAGCACAAAAAAAGAATTGAAGGTCTGAATGTGATGATAAAAATGGGTGGCAAAACACGACCTAATTTGGATAATTTAATTATCGTTATAATTAGAAGAAATCCAATTATTTGATCATTAAAGCGAACAAAAGAATCCAAAATTGCTAAAAAAAAGATAACATAAAAGATTTCCATGATTTATTTGTATTGTATATAATATATCAATTACGAATACTGGACCAAAAAAATTCTCCTTTTTTACGTAATTGAATGGATTTCCATCCAAAAACCTCTTACTTTAGTTATTTGTATTTTATTTGTAGACATAAAGAGTTTCCCCTTTTGGTTGTTCTATATACGTCTGTTTTGACCCGAGTAAGTGTTCTGATGATATTTCAGTTAAGGTATGCCGTAGAAAAAGTATTCTAGATTTTTTCTTTTCCGACAAGTTAAGAAAGCATTCATAATTTCAGTTAATTTTTCAAAATACTTCAATTGGTACACGCAAGAAATAGGCCAATTCAGCCGCTTTTTGTTCAATTTCTCGTGGAGTCAAATTCTCATCAGTACGAGTCAAAGGAATGGCTCCCTGGCCTCGGATTTCCAGATAAAGGACACGACGAGTAGAAATACCCTCTTTAAGTTCTATTCTAATAGACTGAATATCTTTTATAAGATATCGGAAGAAGATGCGACGATTTTTTCCAGGGAATCCCCACCGAAAAATCGAGACTATTCCTTCTTTTCGATCGAATCGATCATAACCGCTACCTACATTCCACGAAATTGCACACCACAAATAGGAGCTTATAAAGAGGCCTGCAATCCCATAGAAAGACATCACGAGCCCTTGTGGAAAAAAAAGAATTTGCTGTGGGGGAAATAAAGATATCAAATTCCTACCAAGATAGCTGGAAATTCCAACCAATACGAATCCTAATGAACCTAAAAAAAGGATAAAGGCCCAGCAGAAATTACTTATTTTTCGAGATCCCATTATAAGTTCTATCCATATACGTTCTGATCGCCAATTCATACTAGATCTGATTGCATTTAATTTGAATTGAAAGAATACCCCAAATGAATTGTACTTTCCTTACTCTGTCTTGTTTCCGATGTAACTCTCATCAACTAGTACTATTCTGATGTCGGATGTGTTTCACCTTTACTTTTCTTTAAATATCTAAATCTAACTATTTCATTTTTTTTTAGTTCGATCAAAATAATAACATCTACCCCTATGTCGTCATCTTTCCATATACATCACATACATAAGGGCTCTTTCATTTATGTTCGGAATAAATCGTGTGGTATACCATTCCGCTAAATGGACATCTGTATTATGATTCAAATCTAAGTCTTGAAATTTGGACCAGAAGATCTAAACAACCTTATTTTTTTGAATATAAAGAAATAAAGAAGCTATTGCAATTGCCGGAAATACTAGGCCTACTAAAGGCACAAAAATAGAGGGAAAGGTCATAGTTGTCATAGAATGGGTACCTCGATTTACGATATTGTAATTGTACCTATTTGTTATATTTTTTGTTGTTATTATGTTATTATATTAATTAATTAATTAGAATTCTAATTCTTCTAATTCTATAGAATGAGTATATAATAAATATAATTAAGTACAAGAAATGTAGAACTAAAAAAAAAATTGATTTCTACATATAATATATGATAATCGAGTTGACTTTCTCTTTTTTCTTTCTTTTGCTTCTACGAATTACGAATTCAAGAAAAGAGAAGGTTGATTATAAATTCAATTTCCCAAGCAGTCCTCGGTAGTTTAAATAAAAATTCCGATTCGTCTGATTTTGACTTTAGATTTCAATAAACCAAAAAACAAAAGACTTTTTGACACAAATAATAAAATTTACCTTAATACTCGCCTTTATTTTGATTCAAAGGAAAAAAAGCATGCAGCTGAAATAACTCACTTAGAACGCCTTTTAAAAGATTACGTGGTACGATTGGATCGAATAAACCCTTATGGAATAAAGATTCGGCTGCTTGTGAACCTTCAGGTACTGTCTTATTCAATGTTTGTTCAATTACTCTTTTACCCGCAAATGCAATGTAGGCGTTTGGTTCGGCAATAATGATATCCCCCAACATACCAAAGCTGGCTGTCACCCCACCCGTAGTAGGAGATGTAAGGATTGATACATAAAATAATTTTTTATTTGATTGATAATCATATAAAACAGACGTGATTTTAGCCATTTGCATTAAACTCAAGCTTCCTTCTTGCATGCGTGCCCCTCCGGAAGCACAGACTATAATAAGGGGTATAGATTTATTGGCAGCATATTCAATTAATCGGGTGATTTTTTCCCCTACTACAGATCCCATACTACCTCCCATAAACTCAAAATCCATAACCCCAATTGCTACAGGAATACCGTTTAGTTGACCTATACCTGTTTGAACAGCTTCAGTTAAACCTGTCTTTATTTGATAAGAATCAATACGATCTTTATAAGCTTCCTCTTCCGACTCAAATTCGATAGGATCCATAGAGACCATATCTTCATCCATAGGATTCCAAGTACCGGGATCAATCAGAAGTTCGATTCTATCTGAACTAT